ATTAATTAGCATCCCTTTTTTGATTGACCTCCTACCTCCTTTAATTCGCGGGAGGTCAAAAATTAGATTGGTTTAATTTTTTAGGTGGTAATTTTGACCTAGCGTGACTAACAAGAACACAGAATCACGCTCTGTAGGATTTGAACCTACGACATCGGGTTTTGGAGACCCACGTTCTACCGAACTGAACTAAGAGCGCTTTATTATCACAAAGAATATTTTGTGACCCCAATATGTCTTGGATATATACTATCAAAAAATTAAAGATTTCTTATGGATATCCAATTTTCTTTTAATCGATCTTCCCCGTTACTGTTCAGAAGAGAAGTAATAGGTAGGGATGACAGGATTCGAACCCGTGACATTTTGTACCCAAAACAAACGCGCTACCAAGCTGCGCTACATCCCTTTCAATTGGTCTACAGTGTCATTGTAGAGAATCCCGGTTTTGTTTTCCATATCTTTATTTCTTCCATTGATATAGATAAATATCTTGTCATTTCTTCGTTTTGGTTTCAAATAAATAGAATTATACTAAATAAAAATAGTAAAGGACTTCTATTCTATTTCTATTATATAATTCTATTTCTATTATATTAAAGTATGAAATAAATATGAGATCCTGTAAAAAAATGAGTATTTTTCGCAAATTTCTAGCCTAAAGGCGCATATTTATTTCTTTTAAGATTAAATAAAAGAGTACAATTTATTTTGTACATTTCAACTTGAATTAGGGATTCCGCGTATAAATAAAAGTGGCCAATCATTAAGTACATATACACATCTGGTTATATATGTATTACCATTATATATTAGAAATAATAAAGAAGGAGGAGAATTTAAAATGCGAGATCTAAAAACATATCTCTCCGTGGCACCGGTAGTAAGTACTCTATGGTTCGGATCTTTAGCAGGTTTATTGATAGAGATCAATCGTTTTTTTCCGGATGCGTTGATATTCCCCTTTTTTTAATTCTTGTTATTGCTATGGTAGGGGGGGGAAAGGATTAGAGATAGAATCAAATATCTGTAACTAATCCCTTCCCTTCTTTTTTTTTCGAATATATATTCGAAAAAAAAAAGGGGGGGGGGGTTCCCCTCGTTGAAACTAGTAACTCGGGCCAGGCTCAAATTTTAATAAAATTAATAAAAAATAGAGTGAAATGTGATGGTTGGGGCAACAATATCATACAAGATACTTAAATAAAAATGAAATGCTGTTCGGCAATTTAAAATTCTAAATCTAGTAATATAGCTAGAAATCATTATATTACTTAATTTATTACTATATTGTTATTTTTACTATATTGATTTATATTGATTTATTGCAACGAAATCTTTCTTTCATAATTAGATTTAGAGTTACCTGTTTTTTTTGTTCCTTTCTTCTTCCTCATTTCGGATCGGAAAATTAAAGAATTGAATGAATCAAAAACCAAAGGAGGCTCATGGCCAAGGGTAAAGATGTCCGAGTAACGGTGATTTTGGAATGTACCAGTTGTGTTCGAAATCGTGTTAATAAGGAATCAACGGGCATTTCCAGATATATTACTCAAAAGAATCGACATAATACGCCTAGTCGATTGGAATTGAAAAAATTCTGTCCCTGTTGTTACAAACATACGATTCACGGGGAGATAAAGAAATAGATCGAACCGGTCGCTCGTGTGTCAGTTTTCCGTTCCAAGGAAGATTAAAAATGACATATTAGATATATCTAATATATATTAATTTAAATATAAACAAACCAAATCCTATTTCGATCAGATCAACTGTGATGGATAATTAAGAAATAGGATTCGGGTCTTTTCTTTAGGATAAGGAATAAACAAACCATGGATAAATCCAAGCGAATCTTTCTGAAATCCAAGCGATCTTTTCGTAGGCGTTTGCCTCCGATTCAATCGGGGGATCGAATTGATTATAGAAACATGAGTTTAATTAGTCGATTTATTAGCGAACAAGGAAAAATATTATCTAGACGAGTGAATCGATTGACCTTAAAACAACAACGATTAATTACTATTGCTATAAAACAAGCTCGTATTTTATCTCCGTTACCTTTTCTTAATAATGAGAAACAATTTGAAAGAAGCGAGTCAACCACTAGAACTCCGGGTCTTCGAACCAGAAAAAAATAGGATGACTCTTGAATTGAATCAAAAAAATTCCAATCCAAACTCAAATGTGGATTGACGCTATTTTTTCTAAAAATAGGAAATCCAGATTTGATTGTCGTGTCATTTGAAAAAAAAAAATAGGGGAAGTATAAGAAATACTTTTTATTGAACGTGTTTCTTCATTTTGATGACGATTTCATATTTTATTATACTAATTTCTACTCTACCTTCCCAGAGTTCATTTTCCAGGGAACTCCGTTTAAACCATTCCAACGGATTCCTTTCAATCTCTTTATTTTATGATCTCATTGGAAATCATATAAAGACAACTCTTATTTAATATAGCTATTTGGGCAAGTATTTTACGATTAAGAAGCAACTGTTTCTTGTACAGATTGTTTATTAATCTACTATAACTAAAGTATACTTTATTGTCTCGAATTACTGCATTTATACGAGTGATCCACAAACGACGAAAATCTCTCTTTTGTCTACCCCTATCCCTATGAGCCGAAACCAAAGCTCTTATTTTCTGTTGAGTAATAGTCCGAGTAAGTCTTGAATGAGCCCCGCGAAAACTTGATGCAAATAAACGGATTTTTGTTCTACGTCTTCGAGCTATATACCCTCGTTTAATTCTGGTCATTGAATAAATGAAACTTTGATGAATAACTAATTGATTTCCTTTCTTTCAGTTATTCCCTTCCCGTGTCCTAGTCTATTAATAACAAAACGGATTCTTCCAATGTATAAAATAAAAATTCCAATGGCTTTTGCTACTCTAACCTTCCCGACCACGATTTTTTTTTAGGCATTTCGCCTAGAAATAAAATAGAAATAAAAATTGTATTGATACTAGGTATCAAAAACACATAGTAAATAAAAAGTAATAAATAAAAATAGATTCTAGTGGGTTCCATCGTTTCTATGGTTACTTCTTAAACGGCGAGGTCCTCTCTATACACCGGAGCCCTTCCTTCATTTAATGAATGTTATTGTTAACTTGTACAGTTCACATCCTTTGGCTCTACCAAAAATTATCTAGTACTAGGTCTTTCACAACGAGATCTATTTATACAGTAACGGTATTTAATTATGAAGATTTGCTGAGTAGCTGACCCTATTAGTCCGTTGTTTCAAGAATAAGGCCTAAAATTTTGACTTTTTAAAATAAGATTTCCCCCGCTTAATGAATACCATTTGCTATCAATGGGGAATCCTTTCTCATCTTAAATTTAAAATTGAGGTGATTGGATTTGCACCAACGGGAACCATACATTTGATACCCCAATCGAAGGATAGATCTTTTTTTTTAAGTTATTGAATATTCAATGGAGTTCGTCCATTCTATCCTACTCACTGGTACGAATTGGTGATACTGGATCAATTGTTTTCTTTCTTTTATCCTAGTCCACGGTCTGAACGAGTCGCACATACACCCTAGTACATGTTCCTCGTCGCTGAGGACATCCTCCAAGAGCGGGGGATTTCGTGACATTTCTGATTGGCTGTCTTGTGTTTCTAATAAGTTGTTTAATAGTTGGCATGTTGAATCATATATATATAATGGGCTGGTTTAGATCGATCTTAACCGGATCCTTAGAAATTCTTTTTTTTTTCTATATTATAAATTTCTATATTAAGAAATTTATAAATAGAATAGTAATAGATATAAATAGAATAGTAAATTCGGTAAGAAGATAAAATATCAAATCACGAATTCATGTGAAATCCTTGTTTTTTTTTTATTCAGTCGCTACAAGATCAACAATTCCATGAGTTTGGGCTTCTGTTGCTGACATAAAAACATCTCTTTCCATGTCTTCGGATACAACCCATAAGGGTTTGCCTGTCCTTTGGGCATAAACCCTTGTGATGGTTTCGCGCAGCTTCAGCAGCTCTTCCGCTTCCAAGACAAATTCTCCCGTCTGTGCCTCATAAAAAGAACTAGCGGGTTGATGGATCATTACCCTGATGATATAATCTATGATATAACATAAAAAATGTTTCTTCTATACTCGCATGATGAAAGTGAAAGGTGAGTAGATAAAGACTAATCAAAAAAGATATAATTGAACAACCGTACAGGCATTTTTTGCGCATTGCATACGGCTCTATAATGGAATTTACTTTTACCTTACTTACATTGAAGAAATAGAAAAAAAAATGATAGAGTCTATCAGACTCAGGTTGGTAAATAATCCAATAACCGCCCTTCCTTTTGTAGTAGTTCAAAAATACTATAAAAATACTATGATGGTTCCGTTGCTTTATATATTTATTTCGTCTGTTATTTAGCAATCCCAAAGTTTCTTTTTTTTTTTTTCAAATAAAAAAACAAGATTTATTTTTATATTCTTTTATAACCTAAATATTGTTAGCCCCCTGGTGTGAAAACAAAAAAGTTTGTGACGCTGAAATAGGCCTCCCGACGGATTGACTAAACTCGAAAATGCCTTTTTATCTCATACTACTCTTTCGATACGTAATCTAACGGTTTAAATAAAAAACATTTCTCATATCGAATTCGAAGTGCCATGCTATTATTACTTAAATATTCATATAGAGCGAAGGCATAGTTTTCTTTTTTCTCTCAAATCAAATAAAAAACTCATTGGCGCCGAGCGTGAGGGAATGCTAGACGTTTGGTAATTTCCCCTCCGACAAGAATAAAAGATCCCATCGAAGCGGCTAATCCCATGCATATTGTCTGTATATCTGGTCGCACAAATTGCATAGTATCATAAATAGCTACTCCGGGTATTACCCACCCGCCAGGAGAGTTTATAAACAAATAAAGATCTTTGGTATCATCCTCTATGCTGAGATATACCATAAGACCAATAAGTTGATTCGAGATCTCGCTATCAACCCCTTGGCCTAAAAAAAGTAATCTTTCTCGATAAAGTCGGTTGATTGGGATAAAATGGTATCCCTTAGAAACCGTACATGCACCTTTTGATGCATACGGTTCAACAAAAATCATGAAAAAAATCAATGTGTAGATTCTAGCTTTTTTTTTCATAACAGGTTTTTTAACTTATAACTTAATAAAAATAAAATAGATAAAATGGACTTTTCTTTCATTTTTCACGAAAGATGAGTTTTGGCCTGTTTTGTTTATCTAAAAAAAATTGCTAAGCTTATCTGACTAACTTCTCATTGATGTATTGTTTCATCGAGATACAATTTTAATCGCGATGTAATTTTCTTGTTCCTGACTGGGCTTCTTCAATTTTTTTAGGTTTATGCTCTACTCCGCGTAAAGATCCGCCCGATTTGGATTTGTACATATAGGACAAATGCCCCAATACCACGTCCTTTTGCTACGACTTCCCTATTTTTTTTTTATTCATTTCATGTCTTCCAACAAATATTCAACGCATTCATCATATTACTCGATTGATTAGCATCACTTTTATTTCTAAATATCTAAATAAATCGAAATAACTAAAATATGATATAAATATGATATAAATATGATATTAAGTCGTAATCATAAATATATTAAATATATTTATTACCAATTGGTTTTTTTCTAAACGGAGCCTGGATACTTCATTTAATTGGTCTAACCAAGCCAACCATAAATTATTCTAATTGATAATATTAATCCGTATACCCTCCCTAAAAAATGGATCTAATTGCACTTCACGCTCCAAATTTTTGATAATTGAATCAATCTTTCTCGGGCGAAAGAGGGAATATCTCGATCGGGGAAGAGAACGGGGAAATACCGTATGCCCAATATATCTGACAAGTCGCACTATACGTCAATCCACAATGCATCTTCCTCTCCAGGACTTCGAAAGGGTACTCTTGGAACACCAATAGGCATTAAATAAAAGAAAAATTAAGTACTATATCTCACTTTGATGTGAAAGCGTAACAGTGGGTTTAGTGGCCTAATGCTATTGATTTTATTATCCCATTTTATCCATAGATTGACTAAGTTCATAAAATAAAAAAAAAAAAGAAGACAAAATGAATTAAGGAAAATTCTTCCAAATGAGTCCTTTGAATGATGAACAAATATATATAGATTCACCCATATAAAATGGTATCAACCCCTTACCATTGCGTATTGTTACTTATCGGGTATAGAATAGATCTGCTTCTTTTTGTTCCTACGAACAAAAAAGTTTCATTATTACTAAAAGTAATTATTACGCAAAGCATCAAACAAATATTAATGCTTTCCCCGAGAGAATCCCCTAAAAAAGGGGGTCCATAGCATAGCTTTTTTCAATGCAATAAAGTTACATTGTGTCTATTTTTCGTTGATAAAGGGGTATTTCCATGGGTTTGCCTTGGTATCGTGTTCATACCGTCGTATTGAATGATCCGGGTCGTTTGATTGCTGTCCATATAATGCATACAGCTCTGGTTGCTGGTTGGGCCGGTTCGATGGCTCTATACGAATTAGCCGTTTTTGATCCCTCTGATCCTGTTCTTGATCCAATGTGGAGACAGGGTATGTTCGTTATACCCTTCATGACTCGTTTAGGAATAACGAATTCGTGGGGCGGTTGGAGTATCACAGGAGGGACTGTAACGAATCCGGGTATTTGGAGTTACGAAGGTGTGGCCGGGGCACATATTGTGTTTTCTGGCTTGTGTTTTTTGGCAGCTATCTGGCATTGGGTGTATTGGGATCTAGAAATATTTACTGATGAACGTACAGGAAAACCCTCTTTGGATTTGCCTAAAATCTTTGGAATTCATTTATTTCTCTCAGGGGTGGCTTGCTTTGGTTTTGGTGCATTTCATGTAACAGGATTGTATGGCCCTGGAATATGGGTGTCCGATCCTTATGGATTAACTGGAAGGGTACAGGCCGTAAATCCAGCGTGGGGTGTGGAAGGTTTTGATCCTTTTGTTCCGGGAGGAATAGCTTCTCACCATATTGCAGCAGGGACCTTAGGCATATTGGCAGGCCTATTTCATCTTAGTGTTCGTCCGCCCCAACGCCTATACAAAGGGTTACGTATGGGAAATATTGAAACCGTCCTTTCCAGTAGTATTGCTGCTGTCTTTTTTGCAGCTTTTGTAGTTGCTGGAACTATGTGGTATGGTTCAGCAACTACCCCGATTGAATTGTTTGGTCCGACGCGCTATCAATGGGATCAAGGATACTTCCAACAAGAAATATATCGAAGAATTGGTGCTGGCTTATCCGAAAATCAAAGTTTATCTGAAGCTTGGTCTAAAATTCCTGAAAAACTAGCTTTTTATGATTACATCGGTAATAATCCGGCAAAAGGGGGATTATTCAGAGCGGGTTCAATGGACAACGGGGATGGAATAGCTGTTGGGTGGTTAGGACATCCTATCTTTAGAGATAAAGAGGGGCATGAACTTTTTGTACGTCGTATGCCGACGTTTTTTGAAACATTTCCAGTTGTTTTGGTCGATGGGGACGGAATTGTTAGAGCTGATGTTCCTTTTAGACGGGCAGAATCAAAATATAGTGTCGAACAAGTAGGTGTAACTGTTGAGTTCTATGGCGGCGAACTAAATGGAGTCAGTTATAGTGACCCTGCTACTGTGAAAAAATATGCTAGACGTGCTCAATTGGGTGAAATTTTTGAATTAGACCGTGCTACTTTGAAATCCGATGGTGTTTTTCGTAGCAGTCCAAGGGGTTGGTTTACCTTTGGGCATGCTTCGTTTGCTTTGCTCTTCTTTTTCGGACACATTTGGCATGGTGCTAGAACCCTATTTAGAGATGTTTTTGCTGGTATTGATCCAGATTTAGATGCTCAAGTGGAATTTGGGGCATTCCAAAAACTTGGAGATCCAACTACAAGAAGACAGGGGGTTTGATACATATTGCTTTGTTACCTTTCGTTTTTATTTTATTTGACTGACTATAGGGTTGGGGTACTGGATAAATCTTGATTTGACATTTGGCCTTTTCTTTGACTTTTGTTCTTTCTTTATCCAGGAGACGGTCCAAAATAAACAGCTATGGAAGCTATAATTGTAAACCACGATCGAATCTATGGAAGCATTGGTTTATACATTTCTTTTAGTCTCAACTCTAGGAATAATTTTTTTCGCTATCTTTTTTCGCGAACCGCCTAAAGTTCCAACTAAAAAGTAAAATGGTGAAATGATTTTTCATTATCTCAATTGAAAATAATGATCCTCCCACTATTGGGAGGATCGTTACTTCGACTAGTCCCCGTGTTCCTCGAATGGATCTCTTAGTTGTTGAGAGGGTTGCCCAAACGCAGTATATAAGGCGTACCCGGTAAAACTTACAAGTAACCCAGATAAAAAGATGGCAACTAGGGTTGCTGTTTCCATTATTATATAGTTTTAAGACATTATGTAGTTTTAAGACCACAATGGATCTATGATAAGATCATTTATTTACAACGGAATGGTATACAAAGTCAACAGATCTTAATGAATATAAAATATTATGGCTACACAAACCGTTGAGGGTAGTTCTAGATCTGGTCGCCCCAAACGAACTAATGCTGGCAGTTTATTGAAACCATTGAATTCAGAATATGGTAAAGTAGCTCCTGGTTGGGGAACTACTCCTTTGATGGGTCTCGCAATGGCTCTATTTGCAGTATTTCTATCTATTATTTTGGAGATTTATAATTCTTCCATTTTACTAGATGGAATTTCAATGAATTAGATTTAATGAATTAAATTTACAAGAACCATTAACTAGCTTTTTCAATACAAAGTGAAGCATTTAGTTTTCTGATTTTTATCCCAGTCTATTTTGGTAGTTCGACCGTGGAATTTCTTTTTTCTGTATTTCCGGAATATGAGTGTGTGACTTGTTATAATTGATCCTATGGCTAGTACAGAGAATAGATCTGTCATCTTGATAGAGATGTTTTTACTTCGTCGGATATTCATTTTTGTATCTGGAGCACGGAATATATGAAATAGATTACATTACAAAGTATTAGAACTATGATTCATACTTAATAGTCAGACCTCGTGGCCGGAAAAATTTTAAAGAGTTAAAGGACAAAGATTTCTTTTGATTTTTCGTCATTAGATCTAGTCATTGAATAAGTGATCATCCAACGGTTCTTACTCAGGGAATTTTGGGACTTATTTTGAGAAGGTTTTATTGAATCGTCGTGGTTCTAGTATGAATCTGAGGTTTTAATCGATTCATAGGGTCTTAACAAGAGAATTCCTATCAATAAAAAAACAACAGTAAAGCTGCATTACACATAAATAACAACAAAGAAAATAGGTAAATAGAAGATTCAAGAGGCCTATAATGATCAATATAGAGACGAATGAGCCGACTTGATTTTTTGGCATTATAACCACAAAGAATAGTTTTCGTGTTTTTTATTCTTTACATATCTTAAGAAAAAAAAAAAAGGAATGCATAGAATTCATAAATTTAAAACTTTCTATTCCACACATCCGTTAGAACTATAGTATTGGGGTGTTTATGTTTGAGCCGTACGAGATGAAATTTTCATATACGGTTCTCGGGGGGGGTCTCCTTGTTTTACCTATCTCAATAAAATCTATGATTGGTTCGAAGAACGTCTTGAGATTCAGGCAATTGCAGATGATATAACTAGTAAATATGTTCCTCCTCACGTCAACATATTTTATTGTCTAGGAGGAATTACGCTTACTTGTTTTTTAGTACAAGTAGCTACGGGATTTGCTATGACTTTTTATTATCGTCCAACCGTTACAGAGGCTTTTGCTTCTGTTCAATATATAATGACTGAAGCTAACTTTGGTTGGTTAATCCGATCAGTTCATCGATGGTCGGCAAGTATGATGGTCCTAATGATGATTCTGCACGTATTTCGTGTGTATCTCACTGGTGGTTTTAAAAAACCTCGTGAATTGACTTGGGTTACTGGTGTGGTTTT